TCACCGAAGAAGATCCTTCTCCTTCCCTTTTTTCGGAAGAAGGGGAGGATCCGGACAAAATCGATGAAACGGAAAGGATCCGAGTGAATGGAAAGGACAAAACAAAGGATGAATTCCACTTTCACTTAAAAGAAGAAGATAAAGACCTCTTATGGTTTGACAAACCCCCTGTGAGTCTTCTTTTCGACTATAAAGGATGGAATCGTCCATTGCGCTATATAAAAAATTCTCAATTCGAACATGCTGTAAGAAATGAAATGTCACAATATTTTTTTTATACATGTCAAAGTGATGGAAAACGAAGAATTTCTTTTACATATCCATCAAGTTTATCCGCTTTTTTTGAAATGCTACGACAAAAAATGTATTTTTATTTTTTTACAACAAAAAAATTCGTCTGTGATGAACTGGATAAGTTCTTCTATGATGAACTGCATAATTATTATTGTTGGATTTATACCAATGAAAAAAAATGGAGGAGCCTAAGGAACGAGTTTAGAGATAGAATTGAAGCCCTGGACAGAGGATCTCCTTATCTGGATGTACTCGAAAAAAAGACTCGATTATGCAATAATAAAACTAAAGAAGAATACTTGCCTAAAATATATGATCCTCTCTTAAACGGATCCTATCGTGGAATAATTAAAAATTGTTATTTACCTTCAATCCTAAATGAAACTTCAGTAAAAAATTCGATAGAGACAAATTTGATAAATAAACTCAATAAAGTTCATAGTATCCTTCTTTTTAAGGGTAAGGAACTTAATGTTCATAATTTTGAAGAATTGTACCAGAAATTGGAAGAGAAAATAGCGACATTGGAAGAGAAATTGGGACAGAAAATATATACATTGGATCAAAAAGCATTAGCAAGAGAATTGAGTCTTTTAATCGATGAATTTGCTGAAGAATCAACATCAAATTTGAAAGTAATTTCTTTATTTCCGGAACAAAGACGAATTGATTCAGAAGATCCAGAAAAAGTTTTGAAATTGTTAATTGAAAGAGTCATAATTGATCCCATCATTCAACCAATAGGCGATACAGCCATAATTCCTCCCATGGAAAAAACAACTCGAAAAAAATCGATTGTACTAAATAAAAAAGTCCCCCAATGGTCATACAAATTATTCAGCGAGGTAGAACAACTCGGAAAAACTACAGCAACGGAAGAGGGGGAAGAGTGGATAGTAGATCATCAAATTCGCTCGAGGAGGGCGAAACGCATAATTCTTTTTACGCAGGGTCCGGAGGAGGCAGAGAATGCCGACCCTAGTATCAAAACTATGACGAAGCCTGATGAAATAGAAGAAGTGGATATGATAGATTATCCCTATGAAGCGGATTTTCGTCGAGACATAATCACAGGTTCTATGCGTGTTCAAAGACGTAAAACCCTTACGGGGAAACTGTTTCCCTTATATCCGTATTCCCCACTTTTTTTCGACAGAGTAGGATTTTCTTGGGATGTTCTTTTCGAACCATTCATATTATCAGTAATTGATATTTCCGACCTAATACAAGACATTTTTATAAAGGGTATAAAAGGAAGCGTAGCAAAAAGAATAAAGAGGTTGAAAAAAAAAAAAAAAATGTACATGGAGGAAAACAAAAGCTACGAAGAAATTCAAAAAGAAGTCAATGAAATGGAAAAGGGGCAGGACGGGCAGACGGAAATGGAACGAATAGAAAGGACACGAGAAAGAATATCAGACCTCTATGATATCCTTATTTTTGCTCATGGACTAAGAGCTTTAATTTTACAACTTCAGTCGAGGCTTAGACAATCTATTGTATTACCTTCGTTGATACTAGCTAAAAATATTGTCCGTTTCTTATTACGCCAAGAGTCCGAGTGGGAGCAGGATATAAGGGAGATGAATAGAGAAGTGTATGTTATATGCACCTATAATGGTATGCCAGTACTAGAACCAGGAAGAAACGGAATTTGGACTCAAAACTGGGCCACAGAGGGTATACAAATAATGATACGATTTCCTTTCCGTCTGAAACCTTGGCACCGATCTAAGATACGACCTTCTCGTAGTGATCCAAATCCAAAGCAGGAAAGTCCTGCTGCTTTTTTAACGGTTTGGGGACTGGAAACTGACCGTCCTTTTGGTTCTCCTCTCGTAGGACTTGGTATTTTGTTTTGTTATTACTTTGGACCCCCTTTGAAAAAACTCCAAAAAGCAATTAGAAAGTGGAGTTTTCGAGGTCTAAAAAGTTTCAAAGAAAGAACAAAATTCTTGTTTCTAAAGGCCCAAAAAGAACAAAAAAAATTGAGAGAGGATTCGAGTGAAATAAAAAAATATTTTCTAAAAAATAATCAGATGATTCATGAATCATCCATACAAACCCGATCTATGGATTGGACAAATTATTCACTGACAGAAATTAAAATGAAAGATCTGACTGATAGAACAAGCACAATCAGAAATCAAATAGAAAGAATTACAAAAGACAATAAAAATGGATTTCGAACTCTAAAGAGAAATATTAGTCCTAACAAAACAAGTTATGGTGCTCAAAAATTAGCATCACTAAAAAATATTTTTCAGATATTAAAAAGAAGAAATGATCGATTAATCCGTAAATCACATTATTTTCTAAAATGGATCGTGGAAAGGATATACACGGATATCCTTCTAGAGAGCTTTCCATATATCATCAATCGTCTTACTAATAGTCTTTATAGGCCCATGAACATTATAAAACTTTTTCGTAAATTCAAAAAAAAATATATTGTTGATACACAAGAGAAAAAGATCATTGAGCGTATTTCAACTATACAAAAAAAACTTTCACCTTCTCGTATTCGTCATAAAATTCAGACGAAGTCGGGGGTTTCTTTAAAATTCTCCCTCGTGTCACAGGCCTATGTATTTTACAAATTATCACAAACCCAGGTTATTAACTTGTATAAGTTAAGATCTGTCCTTCAATATGACGGAGCATCTTTATTTATTAAGAATGAAATAAAAGATTATTTTCGAAGACAAGGAATAATTTCTTCCGAATTAAAGCATAAGAACCTTCAGAATTCTGGAATGAATCAATGGAAAAATTGGTTAAAGAGTCATTATCCATACGATTTCTCTGAGCTAAAATGGTCTAAATTAGTACCGCAAAAATGGCGAAATATAGTCAATCAACATTGTAGGGTTGAAAATAAAAATTTAATCAAACGGGATTCAGATTCATCTGAAAGAGAGGAAAAGTTTTCGTTATTGCTAAATAAAAACGATCATTTAAAAAAAATGTATAGATATGATCTTTTAGCATATCAATCGATTTATTATGAAGATAAAAAGGACTCATATAATTACAATATACATAAACCGAAATTGGTTGATATGGGGGCGAGTATCCCTATTACTAATTTTATAAGAAAAGATTATTTTCTGTATATAAAAAATCCAGATAGAAAATATTTTGATACGAAAAGTCTTTTTTATCTCAAAATTAATAAAGATAAAGAAATCAACCCATCCAATCAAAAAAAGAAAAGAAACCCTTTTGATTGGATGGGAATGAATGAAGAAAGACTCAATCGTCCTGTCTCGAAGCCGATACTTTGGTTATTCCCACAATTTGAGTTATTTTTTAATGTATATAAATTGAAACCGGGGTTTATACCAATTCATTCACTTATTTTTCATTTTAATGAAGATGTTAGTCAAAATAAAAATATCACTAAAAAGAAAAAGGGGGATCTTATACTATCAAATGAAAAAGAAAAAAAATCTTTTGAATTAGAGAATCAAGAAGAAAAAAAAACCACAGGTCAAAGAGATCTCACATCAGATGCCCAAAACCGAGGGAACCCTGAATCTGGTCTCTCAAACCAACAAAAATATATGGAAGAACTTTCTACGAAATCAGATATGAAAATGGGTAGAACGAAAAATAAATACAAAAGCATTTGGCCTTGGGAAATAGACTTCGATGCGTTCATGAAAGGATCTTTTGCTTTGCAATTGAAATGGCTGCTGAGTCCTTTGACTTTGGAATTATTCGATTATGCGCTGTCCGTACTTGAATGGGAAAAGGAAAGCAGAATGACAACAAAGTTTGGTTTCGGCTTTATTAAGAAGGAGGAGTTAACTCTGGATCCAATGCTAATCCGGGATTTTAATCTTTCAAAAATCCTAAAAGAGGGAATATTTATTATCGAACCCGTTCGTATACCTGTAAAACATAATGTAGAATTTATTATGTATCAAACCATAAGGATTTCTTTGGTTCATGAGATTAAAAAAAAAAATAATAAAAAAAGATACAGAGAAAATATGGATAAGAATCATTTTGATGAATCGCTTGCAAGACATCAAATAATGACGAAAAATAGACACAAAAATCATTATGATTTGCTTGTTCCTGAAAATATTTTATCGTCTAGACGACGTAGAGAATTGAGAATTCTAAGTTGTTTCAATTCAAGGAATAGTAATTGTGTGGATAAAAATGCAGTATTTTGCAATGGGAACAAGGTAAAAACCTGTGGTCAATTTTTGGATGAAAGCAAAGATCTTGATAGAGATAAAATTCAATTCAAATTCTTTCTTTGGCCCAATTATCGATTAGAAGATTTAGCTTGTATGAATCGCTATTGGTTTGATACTAATAATGGTAGTCGTTTCAGTATGTTAAGGATACGTATGTATCCACGATTGAAAATTTATTGAGGATACAATTGTCTTATATATCCCCTACAATATATATCGGGTGGATAAATAGCTGCGCACATGCCTTGTCTTACATCCTTTTTTGATACATGAATACTAATTCAATGACGTATCAATTAGATCATAAAATAAATAAGGAAATTCGGATTGATTATTGTGTATACCAGATCAAAAAACCTCGCATTATTATTACTGATCAGTAAAATTCATATTCGTAAAATAAAAATAGTAAATTAATAAAAAAATTGACGAATAAAAAAAATAAAAAAAAAGATAAGAAGAAATGCGCCCCCCACCCCCATATTTGAGACCCTCTCCTACAAGAAAACTTGTAATCCCCAATCCATTTGGAATTCCATCAATTAGTAGCTTATCAAAAAAATGAACTAATTCGGATAATCCTCTTACACTCCGAATTATGTATTTAGTATAAAAAGCATCTATATAACCACGATAATGGGCCCAATCATATATTAAATTTTGTATTTTATCTGAAAAACCCCTATTTGGATATCTTTTCCAAAAAGAATTAATTAAGTCAAAATTTTGTAAGGATGAATAAACAGGTTTATATAAAAAAGCTGCTATAACTATTCCAAAATAAGCTATACTAACTGAAAAAGTTGCATTTATTATAAATTCAGACCAATCAAAAGAATTTTGATTATTCAATTTTTGATGTAAAAGGTTTGTAGATGGAGTTAACCATTTGGACAATATAGCAAACTCTATGCCATCTTTTTTTACATTTACTGGATTAAAAGGAATTCCTATGAAGCCAATAAATAAAGTAAAAAAAATCAATAAAAGCAACGAAAATAACATAGTATTACCGGATTCATTAGGGTATGGCGAAATTTTGTTATTATCACAATTATCAAAAATAAAAAAAGATCGCATAGTTTTTTTTTTTTTTACGTGTGGATTCTTAACAAAACCTTCGTTATTTTTTATTGGTACTAAATACAAATTATTGTTAATAGGTTTTAATCCCTTTTGGCCCCATAAGGATAGTGAATAGAAGGAACTACTTATTTTTCCATTGTAATTTTGAAAATGAACATTTAAATGACCCTCAAATGTAAGTAAATAGATGCGAAACATATAAAATGCGGTTAATCCTGCTGTAGCCCAGGCGATGGTTGCGAAAATCGGTGAATACAACCAAGTATCATTAAGAATTTCATCTTTGGACCAAAAACAAGCAAGAGGTGGAATACCAGAAAGAGAAAGTGTACCTAAAAAAAAAGCAGTTTTTGTAATTGGCGCATGTTTTTTTAACCCCCCCATAAAAACCATATTTTGGCTTTTCTCGGGAGAATACCCAACAATAGCTTCCATAGAATGAATAATGGAGCCAGATCCTAAAAACAACAATGCTTTTGAGTAAGCATGAGTAATCAAATGAAATAAAGCAGCTCTATAAGACCCCATACCTAGAGCTAACATCATATACCCCAATTGCGACATTGTCGAATAAGCTAAACATCTCTTAATGTCTTTTTGAGAAAGAGCTAAAGTAGCTCCTAAAAGGACTGTTATTATCCCTATTAAAACGATTAGATTGAGTATGGAGGGAATTACTATTAAAATAGGAAATAAACGAGCAACAAGAAAAATACCCGCTGCTACCATAGTAGCAGCATGTATAAGAGCTGAAATAGGAGTGGGCCCCTCCATAGCATCAGGTAACCATACATGAAGGGGAAATTGCGCAGATTTGGCAACTGCACCAGCAAATAATAAAAAAGTACATACAGTTCCAACTAAAAGATGTATTTCCGTATTAGAAATGGAGGTATTGAATATTTCGAACAGATCTCGAAATTCGAAACTGCCGGTTAACCAATAAATACCTAAAATTCCTAATAATAAACCAAAATCCCCTACACGATTAGTCACAAACGCTTTTTGACAAGCATTTGCTGCAATAGGTCGTGTAAACCAAAAACCTATTAATAGATATGAGCACATTCCAACTAATTCCCAAAAAAAATAAATTTGTATTAAATTCGAACTGGTAACTAAACCAAGCATAGAACTATTGAAAAAACTTAGATAAGCAAAGAATCTCAAATATCCTTGATCATGATACATATAATTGTCACTAAAAAGAAGAACTAGAATACCAACAGTAGTAATTAATATTAACATAATAGAAGTAAGTGGATCAATCAAGTAACCGAACTCTAAAGACAAATCATTATTGATGGTCCACGACCATACGGATTGGTAGATGTAATTGTTATTTATTTGTTGAATAGACAATTTCATTGAAAAGAGCATAACTAGACTTAATAACAAAAGACTAGGAAAAGCCCACATACGACGAAGATTTTTTGTTGTTGTCGGAAACATAAGAAGTCCCGCTCCTATTAACAAAGGAACTGTAAGTGGAATAAAAGGTATAATCCATGCATATTGGTATATATGTTCCATAAAAAATAAAATTTGATTTTCGATTCATTGGCTCTTACCTCTTTCAAAAGAGGTCAATAAAAAAAACAAATTAAGATATGCAATAATAGAGTTTTCTTTTTATTCGAAATATAAATTCTTAGAATAAGCATTTTTTTTACTATTCAATTCAAGAAATGAGAATTGATCAAATGAAAAAAAATTGATAGTTAAATTTAATTTAGACTTTCCACTCTTTTTTTTCATTTAAATTTATTAAATTTAATAAATCCATATATATATAAATTATAAAAAAAAAACTTCAGTCTGTTACTGATATTAATCACAAGATTTACGAAAACGCATAACATAATTTAAGTAAAAAATGACGAACTATTGAAATAAAAATTTATAGTTTTGTTTATTCAGAATCAGTTATTAGTTCTCTGGGAAACTTTTTAATTGATTATCGTCTATTCTAATTCTTCTAGTATATTTATCTTTTTTGACGATCGCTAAGAACTTTACTTTCGACTTTACATAATATACAATAAAAATAATGATAAAAACAGAAAAAATAATGTCTACTTTAATTTAACTATTTAACTAGTCTCAATTTCAATTTTAAACTAAAAAAAAAGAGGAAAGAAGGATTCCTTGACCTTGAATAATAGATGTCTTTCACATCCAACCCTAACAAGCAATATTCGTTTTAAAATGGCAGTTCCAAAAAAGCGTACTTCAATTTCCAAAAAGCGTATTCGTAAAAATATTTGGAAAAAAAAAGGATATTCGGTAGCATTAAAAGCTTTTTCATTAGCAAAATCTATTTCTACCGGTAATTCAAAAAGTTTTTTTATACAAAAATAAGTAATTAAATCTTATATTCTATAAATCTGAATAGCTAGAATTCAAAAAACTGATATTATAAAAAATTTGCTTTAGAATTTTTAGATTTATAGTAATAAAGAAAGTAGAAAAAAGCATTTTAAATGTAAATTCTATATAAATATAGAATTAATGCTTTATATTAATTAAAATTAAAAAATGAATATAAATAGGAAATTAATATAAATAAGCGTATGCTTGATTAACATTAAATAGGACTTGCTTCTCTCTTATGATATGTATACTACAAATAGATCGGCCTAGATACTAAAAAGTGGTACGTTTTGTTTGAAAACTAGAAAATGTGACTGTCTTTTTTTTTATCTAGTTTAATCTTTATGGGATGGGGATTCTAAGTTTCCCCATCAACTTGCCGATACCAATACCTAATTGAAAATAAAAGGGTTTAGATCTTTATAATAAAGTAATAAAATTAGTTAAAAAGGATCCTGGATTGTATTAAAAGTTTTCGCTTTATTTTCTGTCTCTAAATTCTTATCTATCTCGTTTTTTCTTTAAAATTTATATTTTGTGGGATATTTTGTACAAAAAAATTTTATTTAGGCAATCAAAATAGAGCTTTATAATTTTTTAAAAAGTGCTACTTTAGATATGATAGATAAAAAATGCATTATTACTTGATTAGTACTTCCTTAAGATAAGAAAAAACTTTGATTTCCCTATTTGACTTGAGTGCATATTTTTTTTTAATATTTTATATTTTCTAAAAATATCCTCATTGATTTAAATCTTTGAATCTCGACGATTAAAGATAAAAAAGCTATTATGATTTCAAACAAGCCGCTATGGTGAAATTGGTAGACACGCTGCTCTTAGGAAGCAGTGCTAGAGCATCTCGGTTCGAGTCCGAGTAGCGGCACAGCATTTTCGAAATTATAAAAATTTATAACACTAAATTTATATTTCAGAATTTTAAATTGAGGGCTCTCTTTTATTTTATATATAATCTTATGATTCTTATGATATTTTTAACTTTAGAGCATCTTTTCAATCATATTTCCTTTTCAATCGTTTCAATTGTAATTATGGTTTATTTAATGACTTTAGTAGTCAACGAAATAATAGAACTATATGATTCATTAGAAAAGGGTATGGTACTTAGTTTTTTCTGTATAACAGCATTATTAGGCATTCGTTGTATGTATTCGGGGCATTTCCCGTTAAGTAATTTATATGAATCATTAATCTTCCTTTCGTGGAATTTTTATATTATTGATATGATTCCTTATTTAAATTTAAAAAAAAAAACTTTAAGTGCAATAACAGCGCCCGGTGCTATTTTTACCCAGAGCTTTGCTACGTCAGGCTTTTTAATTCAAACGAAGCAATCCACAATATTAGTACCCGCCCTTCAATCTCAGTGGTTAATGATGCATGTAAGTCTGATGATATTAGCTTATGCAGCTCTGGTATGTGGATCATTATTATCAGCAGCCCTGCTAGTCATTACATTTCAAAACAATATAAGTCCTTTTGTTAAAAGAAAATTTTTATTAAACGAGTCTTTGTTCTTTGGGAAGATTCAATACACGAATGAAGAAAACAACATTTTTAAAAGCCCTTATCTTTTGTCTCTTAGTAATTATTATAGGTCTCAATTTATTGAACAATTAGATTATTGGAGTTCCCGTGTTATTAGTCTAGGGTTTATCTTTTTAACTATAGGTATTCTTTCGGGAGCGGTATGGGCTAATGAAGCATGGGGATCATATTGGAATTGGGACCCAAAGGAAACGTGGGCTTTTATTACTTGGACAATATTCGCGATTTATTTACATATTAAAACAAATATAAATTTTAAAAGTGAAAACTCCGCAATTGTGGCTTCTATAGGATTTCTTATAATTTGGATATGCTATTTTGGCGTCAATCTATTAGGAATAGGATTACATAGTTATGGTTCATTTATATTAAAAAATTGAGGAAAGAATCTATCTAAGGAATACAACCACAGGATAAGGTATATCCTATATACATTTTTAAAAGCAAGCCTCGTTGAGAACCATTTGAATCACTATACTACTTGATTCAAATGGTTTTCACAAACGTCAAACTATCCGATTTAAATTACAATTAATTTTTTTGCGTGAACGTTAAATAAAAAGGTTTTTGAAATTAAAACTATCTATAAAAAAACTTAGATAAGATAGATTCTACCTTCTCAACCGATAGTGAAAGAACAAAATCGGGGTAAATGCCAATACCTATTACTGGTAGAAAGATAGCAAGTGAAACAAATAACTCTCGCGGACCAGAATCAAAAACAGCGGAATTTTCGCTATTTAAAAACTGATATCCATAGAACATTTGACGTAACATAGATAATAAATAAATAGGAGTTAATATCATTCCAATTGCCATGCCAAAAGCAAGTAGAACTTTTGACATTAAAAAAAATTTTTGACTGGTAATTATTCCAAAAAATACTATTAATTCAGCAAAAAAACCACTCATGCCTGGTAACGCAAGGGAAGCCATCGAAAAAGTACTAAAGAGTGTGAATATTTTTGGCATTGAAATGGCTATTCCTCCTATTTCGTCGAGATAAACAAGACAAATTCTATCATAACTCGTTCCGGCTAGGAAAAAAAGCGCAGCACCAATAAATCCATGGGATACTATTTGTAAAAGGGCTCCATTGAATCCCGTATCAGTTATAGAACTAATTCCTATAATTATGAAACCCATATGAGATACAGAGGAATATGCTATTCTTTTTTTTAAATTACGTTGCCCTGGCGATGCTGAAGCTGCATAGATTATTTGTATTGTGCCTACTATCATCAACCAAGGAGAAAATATAGAATGAGCGTGAGGTAATAATTCCATATTTATACGAACCAATCCATATGCTCCCATTTTTAATAGGATTCCAGCTAAAAGCATACAAGTACTGTAATGTGCTTCTCCATGGGTATCTGGTAACCATGTATGTAGGGGTATAATCGGTAATTTAACAGCAAAAGCAATAAGAAATCCAATATAAAATATTATTTCTAATCCTACAGGATACGATTGATTAGCTAACGTTTCAAAATTTAATGTTGGTTCATTAGAACCATATAACCCGAGACCCAAAACTCCCAGCAATAAAAAAATGGAACCCCCCGCAGTGTACAAAATAAACTTTGTAGCTGAGTAGAGACGTTTCTTTCCTCCCCACATAGATAAAAGGAGATACACGGGAATTAATTCTAATTCCCACATTAGAAAAAAAAGTAAAAGGTCCCTAGAAGAAAATAACCCTATTTGACCACTATACATTGCTAACATCAAGAAATGGAATAATCTGGAATCCCGATTAACCGGCCAAGCTGCTAAAGTAGCTAAAGTTGTGATGAATCCCGTCAGTAAAATGGGTCCGATAGAAAGACCGTCTATTCCCAATCTCCAGTGAAAATCAAAAAAGTTAATCCAGTTATAATCTTCGGCTAGTTGTATTAATGGATCGTCTGGCTGGAAATGATAACAGAACACATAAGTTATTAGTAAAAATTCTAATATACATATACACATAGTATACCATCTAATTACCTTATTACCCCTATGAGGGAGAAATAAAATTAATGAACTCGCAAATATGGGTAAAACGACAATTAAGGTTAACCAAGGAAAATCATTCGTGGTAAAGACAAAATACACGTGTACGAAAAACCCGTACTCGAAAAATAAAAAAATATGAGATATTTTAATGTCGAGCTCGGGTTTTTGTCGGTAAACAAAAATCGACTGGATTCAAGTGGAGTTTTCTGGAACGTATTAATAAGCTAGACCCATACTGCGAGTTGTTTCATGCCATAAATAAACTCGAACACTTAAAAAATCGGTCGGACAAGCAGATTCACATCTCTTACAACCAACACAATCCTCTGTTCTTGGGGCAGACGCTATTTGTTTAGCTTTACATCCGTCCCAAGGTATCATTTCTAATACATCTGTGGGGCAAGCTCGGACACATTGAGTACATCCTATACATGTATCATAAATCTTTACTGAATGTGACATTGGATCTCTACTTTTTTTGAATATCATAAATGTTCGATCTAGTATAACCTAGATATAAATAAATTCTACATAAGTAAAAAATTTTTACATATTTAAAGACTAGACGACTCGATGATTTACCAGAATTTATTGAATCAACTTAGTTCTGGGTCGGTTTACAAAAGCGAAAATACTTTTATTTTTTTTGAAGATTCTAAATTATTTTAGAATAAAAATTCTAATTTGAATTGATAGCTATTCAAATATTTCTAATAATAATAATTTTAATACTACTTATTTAACAAATTTGATTGATTAATACGAGTTGATTTTCTGTTACGATAAATTGCGGAAACAATAGCCGGTCCAATAGCTGCTTCAGCGGCTGCAATCGCTATAACAAAAATGGAGAAAATATTTCCTTTTAGTTGACGACTATCAAAAAAGTCGGAAAATGTTACGAAATTAAGATTAACCCCATTTAATATCAGTTCAAGACACATAAGAGCTCTAACTAAATTTCGGCTTGTGATTAAGCCATAGATACCGATAGAAAATAAATAGGCACTCAAAAGAAGTACATGTTCGAGTAGCATTGAGCAACTCCTTATCAATATTTATTTATTTCAATATGAACAACAATTTAATTCACTCGAATAAATACATAGCAAAAAAGTTGTTAGTAATAGATTGACATTTATATTTTTTTTATTATACAACAATTCTCTTAGAATTGAATGGATACTATAAAACTTTCTTCTCTTTTCGTTAGAGCGATGCTTTTATTTCAATTTTATTGACGAGCCATAGAAATTGCACCTATCAAAGCAACTAAAAGAATTATTGAAATGAGTTCAAATGGGAGAAAAAAATCTGTTGATAAATGAATTCCGATTTGTTGACTATTATTTATCAAATCTTGTTCTATAATCTGGTTTAAGTTTGTAGTCCAAATAATTCCATACCATGACGTATTTAGAATACTAGCAATTAATAAACAAAAAATACTGATACAAACTAACAAAGCAATTCCGTCTCCAAAAGTCCAAAGACGAAAATCTTTATCATATTCTAATCCATTGATGAACATTACAGCAAATATGATTAAAACATTTATAGCTCCTACGTAAATAAGAAGTTGTGCAGAAGCTACAAACTGAGAGTTTGCTAAAATATAGAATAAAGATATAAAAACAAGAACCAATCCCAGAGAAAAGGCAGAAAAAATGGGATTGGTAAATAAAACAACTCCTAGGCCTCCTAAGATAAGACCTGATCCCAGAAAAACTAAAAGAAAATCATGTATTGGTCCAGGTAAATCCATTCTATTTTTAAAAGATATAAAACTCGGGCTCTTTCATGATCTTATTGAACTGACCAGGAGAAAAGAAGTTAAGATGATCTATTTAGGACACGTTTCTGGTTGAATTCAGTTCTACTATATGCGAAAATGTCTGCGAATTTTTGTAGGTCCAGTTAGTAGAATAATCACATTCTTTATCGAAAAAGCGAGTTCGAGTCTAGTTGAAATCATTACATTCAAAAAAGAATTCCAAGTAAGTAAATCTTCCCAGTTCATGAACGAATCAGATGAATAGTTGTTTTTTAGTTTCCAAAGAAAAGTGTTCATGAATCAAAAATTAAAGTATTTCTTTTTTATTAAATTGAGGCCACTTCAAGATAGTTTGAATTGTGTAATCATCTATTATTGATATTGGTAAACGGCCTAAAGCTATTTGATTATAATTTAATTCATGACGATCATATGTAGAAAGCTCATATTCTTCCGTCATAGATAAACAATTTGTTGGGCAATACTCAATGCAATTACCACAAAAAATACAGATTCCGAAATCAATACTGTAATTAAGTAACCGTTTCTTTCTAATATCGGTTTCTAATTTCCAATCAACAACAGGTAGATCTATAGGACATACACGAACACATACCTCACAAGCAATGCATTTATCGAATTCAAAGTGGATTCGACCACGAAAACGTTCTGATGCGATCAATTTTTCATAAGGGTATTGAATAGTTATAGGTAAACGATTCGCGTGGGATAAGGTAATCAAAAAACCTTGACCGATATACCTAGCCGCTCGCACTGTTTGTTGACCATAATTCAGGAACCCAGTTAACATAGGGAACATATCCTAAATATCGATAATTTTGTTTGTTTCTTTCTCTTGGTTGTGACAAGTTATCAATCTAGTTACTAGGGAATATAAAATATTAGTTTTTGTTTAGATTATAATGAAAAGAGTTGGAAAGAAGTTGTTAATACTAAATTACCTAAGGAAATAGGTAAAAGAAATTTCCATCCAAGATTTAATAGTTGGTCCATTCGCAGTCGAGGAAATGTCCATCTTGTTGTGATAGAAAGGAATAAGAACAAAAAAGTTTTCGCTAATGTAATGAAAATACCTATTGTTGTTCCAAAGACTTCATCTCTTGCATTTAGTTCAAAAAGATCCGGAACGGTTATGGACGAAATAGAAAAATTCCAGCCTCCCAAGTAAAGCACTGTTACAAATAATGCCGACACTAGGAGATTTAGATAGGAAGCAACAAAAAATAAACCAAATTTAATACCCGAATATTCTGTTTGATAACCTGCTACTAATTCTTCCTCCGCTTCGGGTAAATCAAAAGGTAATCTTTCACATTCAGCTAGAGACGAAATTAAAAAAATAAGAAATCCTATTGGTTGACGCCATAAATTCCAACCCCAAAACCCATATTTGGACTGTGCCTCAACTATATCAACTGTACTTAAACTATTAGAAAATTCTAGTCGGTGATACGATCACTGTTATCATCGCTATTACAGAACCGTACATGAGATTTTCACCTCATACGGCTCCTCACGGGTTCTACATAAATCTAAGAACTAATTCGATATTCTTTAATTTTTCTAGATATATATAGTCAAAATTAATATTAATCGAAAGGTTCTTAATTAAACCCACGGAATTCTGTCTGCTATACTCAAGAGCTTCGGAATTGATCTCATTCTTTACTTTTTTTATTGATACTAAATTTAAACCCCCTCTAAAAATTTTCTTTTGAGGAAATATTAAGAGATATCTTATATTCTTCCTTTTTATGATGAAAATAAATATTAAGCATGACATAAAGTTAGCTCTTTTAATACAGCTATATAACAACAAGAATAATAAAAAATTTTACAAGACTTTTTCGCAAAAAAAATAAGTAAAGGATTACTTCGTTCCTGATAGTTATTCACTTTATTCGTGGATAGCAGCATACTCTGGATCGGAATTTTGGGGAGTACTACTTGATCATTTCTACTAATTTAAAGCCCCAATTAGTATGTCGTTTATGTGTAATTTTTTTCTAATAACTTAGAAAATCTCTATTACAAATCCTTTGTGTATTTTGGTGTTCCTAAGCATCCAATCAGTTTTGCTAAATATCTTCGACAATTCGTGTCATGTATACTAATACAATACATACAAATGCTAACACGAACTCTAAAGAATGGATCTGTTTAACCCGCTTCAAGTCATAATAATAAATCAACCAGTCTTGGGGTAAATAGTTTTTATTTACTTTACTTAGATTTACTATTAACTTTGGTGTAATTCTTGTACCTAGGAACTGAGACTTAATTTTTTTACTGCTAATTTCTAAGCTGTTTTCTTTCACTCATCTAACTATTTGGTTTAGTTTCTTAAAATCGAAGGTTGAATAAAAAAAGTTATTTATTCAATATACTAGAGAGCATTTTTTGAAAACTTTCGAACGAAAGAAAATTAAATTGTGTAAAATTTAGGCCTCAACGAATCACACGTAGAGATATTGATAACACACAAAGAGTTAGTGGTATTTCATAACTAATAGATTGGGCAGCAGCCCGCAGACCACCTAAAAAAGAATATTTATTATTTGATCCATATCCTGACATAAGAAGCCCTATGGGGGCAATACTTGAAATCGCAATCCATAAAAAAACACCATTACTGAGATCGACTAGAATTAATCGATAACTAAAAGGAATTATTGAATAACTTAGGAGAATTGATATGACTGCTATGGAGGGTCCAAGACTAAATAAACTCTTATCTCCTCTTGATGGAAGAAGGTTCTCTTTGAAAAGTAGTTTTATTCCGTCAGCTAGAGCTTGAAGAATTCCCAAGGGTCCGGTATATTCCGGTCCAATACGTTGTTGTATCCCTGCGGATATTTCTCTTTCTAACCACACAATTACTAGTACACCTATTATGATTCCCAAAATAAGAAGAAAAATAGGTATAAGCACCCATAGAGTCACAGAAACTTCTTTTAATAATTCTACTATAGAAAAATAATGGATAGCTTGTACTCTTATTATTGTTGTATCAATTATCATTTCAACGATCAATCTCTCCCATAATGATATCTATGCTACCTAGTATTGTCATAATATCTGCCAATTTCATTCTTTTAACTAAATGAGGAAGAATTTGTAAATTAATAAAACCCGGCGGGCGAATTTTCCATCTCCAAGGAAAAGCACTCTGATCTCCTATCAAATAAATTCCCAATTCGCCTTTGGGAGCCTCGATTCTTACATAAAGTTCTTGTCTTGCTAACTCAACTGTGGGAGACGGCTTTTTACTAATGAATCTATATTCAAAATTATTCCAATCAAGATCTCTTACGCTAAGAAAACGTCGGCTTTCTAAATTCTCATAGGGCCCCCCTGGAATTCCTTCTAGAGCTTGCTGGATTATTTTAATAGATTCTACCATTTCACCAATTCGTATAAAATAACGAGCCAACGAATCACCCTCCTTCTGCCATTGAATTTCCCAATCAAATTCTTCGTAACATTCATAATGATCAACTTTACGAAGATCCCATTCTATTCCGGAAGCCCGTAACATTGGGCCTGACAATCCCCAATTTATTGCTTCTTCCCCGCTAATAATGCCTACTCCTTCTACTCGTTCCAAAAAAATAGGATTTCGTGTAATAAGTTTTTGATATTCTGCAATGGCTGTTAAAAAATACTCACAGAACTCCAAACATTTATCGATCCAACCATAAGGTAGATCTGCAGCGACTCCTCCGATACGAAAATAATTATGCATCATTCTCATACCAGTGGCAGCTTCGAATAGATCATATATTAATTCTCTTTCTCTAAAAATATAGAAGAAGGGGGTTTGTGCACCAATATCCGCCATAAAAGGTCCAAGCCATAACAAATGGGAAGCTATACGACTTAACTCCAACATAATAATTCGGATATAGCTAGCCCGTTTAGGTACTTGAATATTTCCTAATTGTTCTGGTGCATTTATAGTTATTGCTTCTGTGAACATAGTAGCTAAATAATCCCAACGTGTTACATAAGGCAAATATTGTATAATTGTTCTATTTTCTGCAATTTTTTCCATCCCTCTATGCAAATAACCCAAAACTGGTTCACAGTCAATAACATCTTCACCATCTAAAGTAATAATGAGGCGCAGAACACCATGCATTGATGGGTGTTGAGGCCCCATATTTATTATCATTAGATCTTTTCTTGTAATTGGTTCGGTCATAAGTTTTTTTCGTATTTCTTTTTCCATGAATTGCTGAAAACTAAAAAAAGTTCATCTTAAAATTAACGTTTTTTTATTTCTCGAATATTCAATCGGCTGATTAATTCTTTATAACGCACTCTATTTTTTTTTGAAAAAAAAGCTAGAAGACGTTGACGTTTTCCTAAAATCTTCCGTAGACCTCTCTGAGATGAATAGTCTTTTTTGTGTAATTCCAAATGCGAGCTAAGTTTTCGTATCCTGTTGGTAAAAGAGAGTACTTGAAATTCTACAGACCCTTTTTTTTCTTCTGGTGAAATAACAGACATGAATGAATTTTTTAGCATAATAAATCCATAGAAATATATATCTTCGTCAATTTTTTTATTAATTTACTATTTTTATTTTACGAATATGAATTTTACTGATCAGTAATAATAATGCGAGGTTTTTTGATCTGGTATACACAATAATCAATCCGAATTTCCTTATTTATTTTATGATCTAATTGATACGTCATTGAATTAGTATTCATGTATCAAAAAAGGATGTAAGACAAGGCATGTGCGCAGCTATTTATCCACCCGATATATATTGTAGGGGATATATAAGACAATTGTATCCTCAATAAATTTTCAATCGTGGATACATACGTATCCTTAACATACTGAAACGACTACCATTATTAGTATCAAACCAATAGCGATTCATACAAGCTAAATCTTCTAATCGATAATTGGGCCAAAGAAAGAATTTGAATTGAATTTTATCTCTATCAAGATCTTTGCTTTCATCCAAAAATTGACCACAGGTTTTTACCTTGTTCCCATTGCAAAATACTGCATTTTTATCCACACAATTACTATTCCTTGAATTGAAACAACTTAGAATTCTCAATTCTCTACGTCGTCTAGACGATAAAATATTTTCAGGAACAAGCAAATCATAATGATTTTTGTGTCTATTTTTCGTCATTATTTGATGTCTTGCAAGCGATTCATCAAAATGATTCTTATCCATATTTTCTCTGTATCTTTTTTTATTATTTTTTTTTTTAATCTCATGAACCAAAGAAATCCTTATGGTTTGATACATAATAAATTCTACATTATGTTTTACAGGTATACGAACGGGTTCGATAATAAATATTCCCTCTTTTAGGATTTTTGAAAGATTAAAATCCCGGATTAGCATTGGATCCAGAGTTAACTCCTCCTTCTTAATAAAGCCGAAACCAAACTTTGTTGTCATTCTGCTTTCCTTTTCCCATTCAAGTACGGACAGCGCATAATCGAATAATTCCAAAGTCAAAGGACTCAGCAGCCATTTCAATTGCAAAGCAAAAGATCCTTTCATGAACGCATCGAAGTCTATTTCCCAAGGCCAAATGCTTTTGTATTTATTTTTCGTTCTACCCATTTTCATATCTGATTTCGTAGAAAGTTCTTCCATATATTTTTGTTGGTTTGAGAGACCAGATTCAGGGTTCCCTCGGTTTTGGGCATCTGATGTGAGATCTCTTTGACCTGTGGTTTTTTTTTCTTCTTGATTCTCTAATTCAAAAGATTTTTTTTCTTTTTCATTTGATAGTATAAGATCCCCCTTTTTCTTTTTAGTGATATTTTTATTTTGACTAACATCTTCATTAAAATGAAAAATAAGTGAATGAATTGGTATAAACCCCGGTTTCAATTTATATACATTAAAAAATAACTCAAATTGTGGGAATAACCAAAGTATCGGCTTCGAGACAGGACGATTGAGTCTTTCTTCATTCATTCCCATCCAATCAAAAGGGTTTCTTTTCTTTTTTTGATTGGATGGGTTGATTTCTTTATCTTTATTAATTTTGAGATAAAAAAGACTTTTCGTATCAAAATATTTTCTATCTGGATTTTTTATATACAGAAAATAATCTTTTCTTATAAAATTAGTAATAGGGATACTCGCCCCCATATCAACCAATTTCGGTTTATGTATATTGTAATTATATGAGTCCTTTTTATCTTCATAATAAATCGATTGATATGCTAAAAGATCATATCTATACATTTTTTTTAAATGATCGTTTTTATTTAGCAATAACGAAAACTTTTCCTCTCTTTCAGATGAATCTGAATCCCGTTTGATTAAATTTTTATTTTCAACCCTACAATGTTGATTGACTATATTTCGCCATTTTTGCGGTACTAATTTAGACCATTTTAGCTCAGAGAAATCGTATGGATAATGACTCTTTAACCAATTTTTCCATTGATTCATTCCAGAATTCTGAAGGTTCTTATGCTTTAATTCGGAAGAAATTATTCCTTGTCTTCGAAAATAATCTTTTATTTCATTCTTAATAAATAAAGATGCTCCGTCATATTGAAGGACAGATCTTAACTTATACAAGTTAATAACCTGGGTTTGTGATAATTTGTAAAATACATAGGCCTGTGACACGAGGGAGAATTTTAAAGAAACCCCCGACTTCGTCTGAATTTTATGACGAATACGAGAAGGTGAAAGTTTTTTTTGTATAGTTGAAATACGCTCAATGATCTTTTTCTCTTGTGTATCAACAATATATTTTTTTTTGAATTTACGAAAAAGTTTTATAATGTTCATGGGCCTATAAAGACTATTAGTAAGACGATTGATGATATATGGAAAGCTCTCTAGAAGGATATCCGTGTATATCCTTTCCACGATCCATTTTAGAAAATAATGTGATTTACGGATTAATCGATCATTTCTTCTTTTTAATATCTGAAAAATATTTTTTAGTGATGCTAATTTTTGAGCACCATAACTTGTTTTGTTAGGACTAATATTTCTCTTTAGAGTTCGAAATCCATTTTTATTGTCTTTTGTAATTCTTTCTATTTGATTTCTGATTGTGCTTGTTCTATCAGTCAGATCTTTCATTTTAATTTCTGTCAGTGAATAATTTGTCCAATCCATAGATCGGGTTTGTATGGATGATTCATGAATCATCTGATTATTTTTTAGAAAATATTTTTTTATTTCACTCGAATCCTCTCTCAATTTTTTTTGTTCTTTTTGGGCCTTTAGAAACAAGAATTTTGTTCTTTCTTTGAAACTTTTTAGACCTCGAAAACTCCACTTTCTAATTGCTTTTTGGAGTTTTTTCAAAGGGGGTCCAAAGTAATAACAAAACAAAATACCAAGTCCTACGAGAGGAGAACCAAAAGGACGGTCAGTTTCCAGTCCCCAAACCGTTAAAAAAGCAGCAGGACTTTCCTGCTTTGGATTTGGATCACTACGAGAAGGTCGTATCTTAGATCGGTGCCAAGGTTTCAGACGGAAAGGAAATCGTATCATTATTTGTATACCCTCTGTGGCCCAGTTTTGAGTCCAAATTCCGTTTCTTCCTGGTTCTAGTACTGGCATACCATTATAGGTGCATATAACATACACTTCTCTATTCATCTCCCTTATATCCTGCTCCCACTCGGACTCTTGGCGTAATAAGAAACGGACAATATTTTTAGCTAGTATCAACGAAGGTAATACAATAGATTGTCTAAGCCTCGACTGAAGTTGTAAAATTAAAGCTCTTAGTCCATGAGCAAAAATAAGGATATCATAGAGGTCTGATATTCTTTCTCGTGTCCTTTCTATTCGTTCCATTTCCGTCTGCCCGTCCTGCCCCTTTTCCATTTCATTGACTTCTTTTTGAATTTCTTCGTAGCTTTTGTTTTCCTCCATGTACATTTTTTTTTTTTTTTTCAACCTCTTTATTCTTTTTGCTACGCTTCCTTTTATACCCTTTATAAAAATGTCTTGTATTAGGTCGGAAATATCAATTACTGATAATATGAATGGTTCGAAAAGAACATCCCAAGAAAATCCTACTCTGTCGAAAAAAAGTGGGGAATACGGATATAAGGGAAACAGTTTCCCCGTAAGGGTTTTACGTCTTTGAACACGCATAGAACCTGTGATTATGTCTCGACGAAAATCCGCTTCATAGGGATAATCTATCATATCCACTTCTTCTATTTCATCAGGCTTCGTCATAGTTTTGATACTAGGGTCGGCATTCTCTGCCTCCTCCGGACCCTGCGTAAAAAGAATTATGCGTTTCGCCCTCCTCGAGCGAATTTGATGATCTACTATCCACTCTTCCCCCTCTTCCGTTGCTGTAGTTTTTCCGAGTTGTTCTACCTCGCTGAATAATTTGTATGACCATTGGGGGACTTTTTTATTTAGTACAATCGATTTTTTTCGAGTTGTTTTTTCCATGGGAGGAATTATGGCTGTATCGCCTATTGGTTGAATGATGGGATCAATTATGACTCTTTCAATTAACAATTTCAAAACTTTTTCTGGATCTTCTGAATCAATTCGTCTTTGTTCCGGAAATAAAGAAATTACTTTCAAATTTGATGTTGATTCTTCAGCAAATTCATCGATTAAAAGACTCAATTCTCTTGCTAATGCTTTTTGATCCAATGTATATATTTTCTGTCCCAATTTCTCTTCCAATGTCGCTATTTTCTCTTCCAATTTCTGGTACAATTCTTCAAAATTATGAACATTAAGTTCCTTACCCTTAAAAAGAAGGATACTATGAACTTTATTGAGTTTATTTATCAAATTTGTCTCTATCGAATTTTTTACTGAAGTTTCATTTAGGATTGAAGGTAAATAACAATTTTTAATTATTCCACGATAGGATCCGTTTAAGAGAGGATCATATATTTTAGGCAAGTATTCTTCTTTAGTTTTATTATTGCATAATCGAGTCTTTTTTTCGAGTACATCCAGATAAGGAGATCCTCTGTCCAGGGCTTCAATTCTATCTCTAAACTCGTTCCTTAGGCTCCTCCATTTTTTTTCATTGGTATAAATCCAACAATAATAATTATGCAGTTCATCATAGAAGAACTTATCCAGTTCATCACAGACGAATTTTTTTGTTGTAAAAAAATAAAAATACATTTTTTGTCGTAGCATTTCAAAAAAAGCGGATAAAC